CAGATAAGAAAGGGGAATAGGTAGGTAATTTTTAACAAAGCTTTCGTGTTGTCGATTGCTAGATGTAGTGCTTCTTCCCCTATGCCGCCTATTGGTACTATATTACTAGGAAGTAGGATTGATCTGTAATACAGAACACATAGGTATAACCTTTCGCTCAATATCAATACTAAACTAAAATCGATAACGGAAGCATAGTATCTGAGGTTGCATCAATCGGGGATACACGACAGAAGGAATTGTTCTATTTCTAAACTTCACCTTCAACAAGCGTAGGTTTATTTTATTTCTATAATTCGAATAAGAAGATTTTTTCGTTCTATCCCGAATCGTATACCTTTCTCGTAAAACTAGGAACAGTAAAATTAACTAAAAAAAAAAAAAAAAGAATCAAATCACACCATCTCTATAATAAGTAAATGCCTCTTTTTCACCTGAAGTTGTCGGAATTATTCGTAATAAGATATTGGCCACAATTGAAAAGGTCTTATCAATAAAATTTCCATTTATCCGCGATCTAGACATAGGTATCAATCCATTCTAAAATTTACCCTTGTAGGAAAACGATTCCACAAACAAAGGATTTGTACAGTACGAAATAACATAAAAACAGATTCATTTCAAAACAAAATAAATTTAAATAAAGACAAGATACGAACCTTCCACTACTTACTCCTACTATTTTTTTATTCCAAATCCTCAAATTATTCCTTTTTCAAGACTCAATAAGAAATAGTTGAATCCCATTCGAATTCATATAAATAAATATAATGTAGTGGTATTGGTATAGGAATTATTCCTATTTTATCGAAGCAGAAGAATCCAAGAATTTGTCAAGTAGGTAAAAAAAAAACAGAATTATGATCTAAAAAAAAAGGAAGAGGATTCAAAGCAAAGAGGAAAGGAAAAAGAATCGTATATAATAGAAATATGAATTATGGTAATGTAATTTATGGTAAATATCTCGCTATTTTTTTGGTTTCTGAGTCATAATCGTTGTTGTATTGTGTAGGAGAGATGGCCGAGTGGTTGAAGGCGTAGCATTGGAACTGCTATGTAGGCTTTTGTTTACCGAGGGTTCGAATCCCTCTCTTTCCGTCCTTTTCACCTAATCCGTCAATATCCCTAATTGTAACAACAAGCAATACTATTATTAGAACCTAACAGTTAGGTCCTTCTTTGATACATGAATAGGAAAAATCGGGGACAGGGTAGGATATACGAGCGGGAAAAAATACGGATCAAACCCCTGACTTTAAATAAACCTTAAGTAAATTTACGTTGGCGAAAGAAAGTGGCCAAATTGTTCGAATTCTTTGCTTTGTATTTTATTTAGGGTTAAGTCTGACGGGAATAATATTCTACTACTAGCAATTCATTTATTTTCAAACCGACCCACTTACTATCTATTATTTGATTGACTAATCCTTTATATGGGAATGGGTGAAGAGTCAAATGTTTGGGCAATTCCTCAGGGGGGGATGAATCCAGATAATTTTGAATTAGAGCTTTGGATTTTTGTTCATCCCTCGCCATAATAGTATCTTGGGGTTTGCAACGATAACTTGGTATATCTACTATACGACCATTAACTAAAATGTGTCTATGGTTAACTAATTGACGGGCTCCAGGAATAGTCGGAGCCATACCCAATCGAAAAAGGATGTTATCCAAACGCATTTCAAGTAATTGTAGTAAAACCTGACCTGTTGACCCTTTGGCTTTTCTGGCGATACGAACATATTTTAGTAATTGTCGTTCTGTAATACCATAATGAAAACGCAATTTTTGTTTTTCTTCTAGACGAATACGATATTGCGATCTTTTCCCGGAACGCGATTGGTTTCTAAGATCACTTCCGGCTCTAGGCCTTTTATTAGTTAGTCCAGGCAAGGCTCCTAGACGACGTATTTTTTTGAAACGAGGCCCCCGGTAACGCGACATAAAGACTCCTTGTTTATATTTTAATTTTTTTATATTTATTTATAATTTATCTATATTTATATATATATTTCATTTTACAAAAGAAACCTAAATTATAAATTAAATAAAACTGAACTAAATGAAGTGAAATCCCCAGAAGTATTGTATCTCAATAAATAATGAGATGAATTGTATTATATAAATATCATAGATGAACCCATTTTTTATTATATATTTGTATTAATATATGTAACATCATAATCATCTAAAATATAAAATAAAATATAAAATAAAAAAATCGAACAAATAAATAAAAATCGAAAAAGCCGGCTATCGGAATCGAACCGATGACCATCGCATTACAAATGCGATGCTCTAACCTCTGAGCTAAGCGGGCTCGCAGAAATTCTACATGTATAGGAATTGGATAAACTATATCCTAGTTTAGTCTTAGCTATTAAGTATTCATTTTAGTTATTTTATAATATGAATTTCAAATAAATATTTCAAATAACAAATAAATAGTGAATTTAGTTTCATTCTATCTTTTTCATTTCGAATTTCATTTTTAGATATAATACTTTTTCGTCTAGAGCAATTAGATTCTATTTAAATTCAATTTCTATTTAGTTAGGTTTATGAAATTATTAAGAACATAAATATCTATAATATCTATTCATTTTCATTTTAGTTATAGACGTCTGCATTAAGAAAATCTAAGAATAATAAGATATTTTTCTTCTTTTATTCAGAGACTAAGATGAAAAACAAAGAATCGACCTTTTGAGTATTACAAATTGTATGATAAATGGAAAGGGGAGGAAAATAGATACATACGATATCTATCCATATTGAATTGCGGCTACATAAATGATAGAATCATTTCTGATTAGAGCAATCAAATATAGGCTTTCGATAGAGATGAAAGAAGATAGACAAAAAAAAGAGAAACTCAAATAGGAGAAAACAAACACCCTTTGGTTTCAGTATAGTAATCCGTATCAAATCGAAAAAATTCTATGGTTCTGGCATAAAAAAAAGGGAAGGACATCACACTGAGATCTTAATTTTCAAATTAAAACAAAACGGGGATATGGCGAAATCGGTAGACGCTACGGACTTAATTGGCTTGAGCCTTAGTATGGAAACCTACTAAGTGAAAACTTTCAAATTCAGAGAAACCCTGGAATTAAAAAAAATGGGCAATCCTGAGCCAACTCCTTTTTTTTTTTCAAAAGAAAAAAAAAAATAAGGATAGGTGCAGAGACTCAAAGGAAGCTGTTCTAACAAATGGAGTTGACTATATTGTTATAAAAATTCTTCCATCAAAACTCCAATCCAAAAAAAAGGGTGAAGCATATACGTACTGAACTATATCAAATGATTAATGACAACCTGAATCTGTATTTTTTTTTTTTCGAATTTTTATATTTTATTATTATTATATTATGAATAATATATGAGAAAAGGGAAGAATTTTTGTGAATCGATTCCAAGTTGAAAAAAGAATCAAATATTCATTCAGCAAACCATTCACTCCATAGTCTGATAGATCTTTTGAAGAACTTATTAATCGGACGAGAATGAAGATAGAGTCCCGTTCTACATGTCAATACTGACAACAATGAAATTTATAGTATAAGGAAAATCCGTCGACTTTAAAAATCGTGAGGGTTCAAGTCCCTCTATCCCCAAAATTTTTTCACTCCCTAACTAGTTATCTTTTTTTCATTATCATTAAACTCGGTTATGGTCTTCCTTTCTTTTCCAAATGGATTTGGATGGAAATTTTTTTATCATATCACAAGTCTTGTGTTATGATATATATGATATACGCACAAATGGATATCTTTGAGCAAGGAATACTCATTTGAGTGATTCGTAATCCATATCAGTACTTGTACTAAAACTTATAGACGAAATCGCTCTTTTTGAAAACCCAAGAAATTCCGGTATCGAGATATAGATAAGACTTTGTAATAGTAATACTTTTCGTTCTTTTTTAATTTTTTAATTGACATAAACCCAAGTTATCTTCTAAAATGGGGAGATAGTGCGCCAGAAAGGGGAATGGTCGGGATAGCTCAGTTGGTAGAGCAGAGGACTGAAAATCCTCGTGTCACCAGTTCAAATCTGGTTCCTGGCACATGATATGATTAATTTTTTGATTGAGTATCTATGTCTATAAATTAACCAATATGGATCGATATATATATTAATTAATGGTCGAGATCATGACACATACGTAAATTATTTATCTAGTTCTGATGCGATCTACCCCATCTATTTTATAGGTGGGGTAGATCGCATCAGAAAAAGTAGAATTAGAATCCCGGGGAGTTAAAATAGATAAGATTCATCTCAGATTCAATACAAATAGAATCTGATCACCTCTCATATCTTTTTCTATTTCTTCATTTCCTCATCCATTATATGACTTTCCGGAGCCCATCTAAATAAGTGAAGTGATGGATGTATGCGCGGTACAAATGATACAGAATTTTTTAGTTCATTCTATCAACTCTTAGCTCATCCAAAAAAACTTTTTTGAATCTCAATATTGGATTTGTCATTTATTTTTTTATCCACCTGTAGTATCAGTGGGACATCAATTACTCTGTTTGAATTAGAGCAGAACATACAATTTAGATATCTGAAGTTGTAGAAGTGAAGATTCGTTTATTATCCTTCAATAAGCATCTTGTATTTCATAAAAATTGGGGACAATATAATCCTTACGTAAGGGCCATCCTATCCAACTTTCGGGCATTAAAATCCGTTTCAGGCGTGGATGATTATCATAATAGATTCCCAACATATCATAGGATTCCCGTTCTTGAAAATCTGCACTTTTCCAAACCCAGAAAACGGACGGAATTCTAGGATTGCTCCTTGGGGAAAATACTTTTATGCATACCTCTTCCGGTTGATCCACACCATACTCTATTCTCGTAAGATGATACACACTAGCTAACAGCCCGCCCGGCGCTACGTCATAGGCACATTGAGAACGTAGATAATTGTAACCATATACATATAAAATGACAGCAATGGAATGCCAATCTTCGGGCTTTATT